TCCACGATCTAAGCTGTAAACGAAAAAAAGCAACAAAATTTGATACATAACATCTATGTCAGCTTTTCTATCTTGAATACACTCAAGACGGCTCGCTTTAGAGATGATCCCTCTATAAGAGGACGATTCAAAAATCTTTCTAGTTAGTTCGTTCTCCATTTCTAGTGGGTCGAATCCTGAGGAAAAGTCATTTTTTCTACCGAGCTAAACGAATATGTTGATGGCTATAGTAAACCAAAGTCATCATTTTCTAGCTATTTTGCTTCCATTTTCCCTCGACAAATAAAAAATAGAAGATTTAGTTACGATTAGACATTTTTTTACGTTCCTTATCCATGGATCTTTTACTCATACTCATTCAATTGGAAATATTGATCCAATTCAATAAATTCTGTTTCGTAACTTCATAATCCAACTTACAAATTTAAAATTTGGATAAAAATCACGAGAATGTGGATTTGTCCTCGAATTTTTCATTGCGAGGTAAAGGGTTAAATCCTTTTTAAGAAATGAAGTTTTTGTTCGGAATACAAAGAAAACCGAAGGACCCCTTAACTATTAGGGGATTCATATAACGAATCTCACTTTTACCACTAAACTATACCCGCTACAATGTCATTATTGTATAGAAATTAGTTTTTGTCGAACACCAAAGAATTGTGGCGGTATCCGCAAAAATACTGAAACTTAGTGTGTTGATGCCTTTTGTCAGGTGACTCTAATTTTTAAAAGGTATTATATAAATAATCTGTTCGATCCATTTTTTGCTGGAGGGTTTTGGACCCATTCGGGTTCTCTAAAATAACTACGGTTAGAACATAAAAATACCTGATGGAGGAATCCACGGTTAAAAAATGGAACCCCCCTTTTCACGTAAAGAATTTATCAAACAAAAAGGGGAGGATCCTTTGAATTAATTATCCTTTGCTTTTTTTTACGTTCGAGTCTTAGGAATTAGTTCAAACTATATATTATATACTAAATATATATACTAAAAAAAAGAGGAGTCCCTTTTAGGCTAAAGTATAAAGTATTTTGAAAAGAAAAGGCCCGGCTAGGTACTAACCCGGCCAGGCCGTGAGAATCACAAAGCCCGTACTCTTACTTTATCAAAAAAAAGTGATATTGCGATTCAACGCTCTTTAGATTTAGATCTATATAATTAAAGAAGAAATAATCTTTTCAATCCTTACCTTATACATGTTAAGTAATGTAAAATAGTACTTATTCTTTTTCAATTGGAGAGATGGCTGAGTGGATTAAAGCGTCGGATTGCTAATCCGTTGTACGAGCGATTCGTACCGAGGGTTCGAATCCCTCTCTTTCCGTTTCCGTTGAATTTATCTTTTCGTTTTAATATTTATATTTATATTTATCGCACAGGAAACCCCCTTTTTATATAGTAAAATTCCGAGTTATAAGGAGTAAATCGAAAAAATTATAAGTCTACGAAAATCTTAAGATAACGCAAAAGAAAGGAAAAAGTCTTCTCCTAGTTTTTTATTCTTCTCGTCCAGGATTACGTCCGGGATCATTCGATAGGAATCCGAAGATGAAGAGAGAAACAAAGAATATAACTACTGTGTAAACGAAGAGTTTGAGAGTAAGCATTACACAATCTCCAATATCATTTTTTTGTAAAAAGAGAATAGATTCGCTATTTTTATACCACATATTCTAACTATTTTGATACTTAAGAAATGAAGCAGTTTTTAAAAAATGAATTTTCAGAAATTCAGTTGTAATAGTTTTGAAGAAGACTTTTTCATTACCCAAAGGGACTTTAATCTCCAAAACACAAAAAAAGTTAATTGTTGGGTAATCCACTAGAGTTTTTCGCGGGAAAAGGGTGAGAATGCAGAAATGAGGTGATCCATATTTTAGTACAACTATTTAAATTTACACTAAGAGCTCAGCCCTATCTGATCTTTTCAATTATTAGAGTTTTTTTATCGAATAAAGCATGCATTTTTCTAGGATAGTTTTTTCTAGAACAGCATTAAATATATCATCGAAAGCTTACAGCAGCTTGCCAAACAAAGGCTAAGAGAAAAAATAGCAGAGGTATAACTGGCATAAGATCGACAATTGGATTTAAAAAGGCGTAAGCCTCAGGTAATTTGGCAAATAAAAAATGACTCGAATAAAGGTCAGAATTAAGACAGATACCGCTCAAACTGAAGATATTAAGCATAAGATTTTTTGTTCTTGGAGATAATTGCTTTTTGATTGAGTTGTTGATATAAGGGAAAGTGGCGAAAGTAAAATAGACTCAAAACCCTTTCTTTTTCTTTGAACTTACCCAATAAAAAATCCTTCTATTTTCAATTCAAAATAGAAGAAATTCAAATTTCATACAATATCTTATATCTTAATTAAATTAGATGTAATGATCAATCCATTTTTATATAATTCTATATCGATGCGTGTTCAAAATTATCTATTCCAGAAAAATTTTGGATGGAATTGACGAACAACTACTACTGATAGTAGTGTTTAGTAGTGAAGAATATAAATAGAAGTGGGGCGTAGCCAAGTGGTAAGGCAACGGGTTTTGGTCCCGCTATCCGGAGGTTCGAATCCTTCCGTCCCAGAGGATATGGATTATATGCGAATAACTAAACATTTTTTTTAACGCTTAGCGTAGCCTATTGGATAGAATTGCGTTCTTCTTTCAATTTTTAACTACTACTAATTATTTTCTGAACCATCTCACTCAATAGAATTTAAATAACACATATATATATACCGAAATTTTTTATTCAGGCAGGTAGAACTAAGATAGATCACACTAGTTTGAATAAAAAAAATGAGTTGTACGTACAATCCTTTCATCGTAGGAGCATGCTCTTTCATATTCATACTGAAGGTAAGTCTTTAGCAAAAATGTACGTGCCAGATTCTTTAATTTAAAGGGGGGGGGTATATCGCTTAATTAGAAATAAGTAAGTTTTCAATTCTAAACACAAGGGATTTCTTGGTAGTAATTGAATTCAATCAAGGGTATTAAATCTCGTCAGACACGGCTCGAGTAGAGTAAAATAAAAACTAGGAATAAGAAACTCACTCCGAATCCTTTTTTCTACCTGGACTAGCTCACCTATTGCATCTCATAAATCAGAAAAAGGCTCGCTTTTTATTTATGCTTCATGATCCCCATAACGAAAAGTAGCCATTTTCCTTATCTGGTCGCCAAACTTCATTAATAAAAGATTAAGTAAATTACATACGTAACAGATGATTTTTCCTTTGAACCAGCTTTTTAAGTATTTCCATTTTTGCTCTAATTCCAAAAATGAATTAATGCTTGTAAATCTAGATAACAATTTTGAGAAGAGGTTATTCGTATATTCTAGTCGAAAGATTCTATAAAATTAACGTTCAAGTGGGGACTTACATGGATTGTTCTATTTCAGTAACAACAGTGTTTGTTTTTCTTTTTGTGACAAATGTTTGTGAGCCTTTTAATTTAATTGAAATAGTTAATCCCTAATTAAGTTGAGAGTTCTTTAACTTAGCAACTAGATATGGAAATCCTTTACTCGGTCGATTTCTATTTCGTTAATCAGATTCAGAGAAAGTATTAAGACTAAAGAAGAAAAATTGTCCACAGATCTCACTCTTTTTTCCATTTCATAAAAACTGGAATTTTTTTTTGCTTAACTCTTTCTATCGTTGGTTGAAGTAGAAAAGCAGCAAAGAACGGTGGATTTTTTTATCTTAGGATAGGGGAAAATACTTTACTGCAACTAATGATGTCGAAGTAGGAAATGTGTGGTTTTTTTTTCAAATTATTGCCTGTGAGTTCTCGGTACTCGAAGATACAGATTCATTAAAAAAATTCGTTTATTCATGTTATTTTTATTCCATTTTTATTATATTATAGAGTTCTATTCTTCTATAATTATAGAAAAATAATATAAAAAAATTATACAAAAAATTGGGGAGTTAAATAGGGGATTTAAATTGAATTCTTAGTGCGAACGTTCTTAGAAACGAATTTCGCCATCCATATACAATATAAACGTAAAATACATTACTATATACGGAGTGCGGACCAAACCAATGACTACTCATGATTTCATTTCTAAACTATAGGATGTTATGGTAAAACTTCGTTTGAAACGATGTGGTAGAAAGCAACGTGCGACTTGAAGGACATGATCAGCTGTGGATTCTTACATCCGTCATTTTAGATAGCAATGAATGAAAGTGCCCTTGGCTCGACATCTTTTGGTCTGTTCTATTACTCTCGATTGTAATTCAGATAGTACATAATATGATGGAGCTCGAGTATAAAGTATTGATTGATTTCTCAGGGACAAGGATCTAGGGTGAGTGCCAATGAAAAAGTTGTTCTAACTTCGTAAGTGTATCTTCAAGATATAAATCAAAAGGATCAAATTAGAACACGTTTCAAACCCGTTGTTTCGAATTAGTAAAACTCTTTTGATTCAAAGTGTACAAAGCGCGAATCAAGCATTCGCCTGATTCTTTGATATATCAAATCATAAAAAAGGGTATGTTGCTGCCATTTTGAAATGATTACGGATCACCGAAGTAATGTCTAAACCCAAGGATTCAAAGTAAAGATAAAAGATCGTGGAACAAGAAAATACTTTTTCAATTGTCTTAATAACTCTTAATAACTAGAGAATAATAAAAAACTTCGAAATGGGACAGAAAGAGATTAGAGACCGCTCAATAACGGAAATGCCTCCGGCCATTCTTTGAACGTTACCTAACTTGAGTTATGAGTACGAATGTCTTTTTTTTTTTGTTTTTTTTGGAACCAAGAAAGGGCCTTATTTTGATTCGCTTTTTTAATGGCTTTTTTTAGGGGTCGACTCGACTTGGCATTCAAATTCTAGAATTTAGAAGCATTCTTTCTTGAGCCGTACGAGGAGAAAACTTCGTATACGGTTCTGGGGGGGGTATTCCATCTATCCCAATGAGCCGTTTATCGAATTGTTGCAATTGATGTTCGAGCCCGACGAGAAGGAAGAGCTCTTCGTAAAGTGGGTTTTTATGATCCGATAAGGAATCAAACCCATTTAAATGTTCCTGCTATTCTCTATTTCCTTGAAAAGGGGGCTCAACCGACGGGAACTGTTCATGATATTTCAAAGAAGGCAGATGTCTTTAGGGAACTTTTTCTTAATCAATCAAAATTAAAGAACTAATAAAAGTGTGGGCACGATTCGGATCTAATCTAATTTTTTATAACGTTTCTTTACTATTCTCTCTCTTTCTTATTCTAATCAGAATCCATTTTTTATTGTTCCTATAAAATAAAATCACATGATAAGAGCGAAAATACCTTGTATTGATAGAAAAATCTTCAAATGCATAGAATAACTCAAGAACTTGGATCTTTAAATCGAAAATTCTGATATTCCCTTTATTTAATTGGATGGTTTTGTTTGGAGTTCTAAAGGGAGAGATTTAACTTGCTTTGTCAACTTAATCATTGATTAATTAATTCTAATACCAATATAAATATATATATTTTATATATTTTTTCATCTTTAGCTATTTCCATTTAGTTTTTATTTATCTATGTAGATAATCCATCTAGTGCCAATCCAACACAAGTCCTTCTTTTTCTTAGTACTTTATAATATAATGCATTTTTTGTCCTTTTTTATTGTATTCTTTTCTCAACAGTTCTCTTGACAACAGTCTATTGAACAAATATAATTAGATCGTGGCTAAAAAGAAAAAGATCCATTTCTCTCCGTTCCATAGAGTTATGTTTTTCTTACCTTCAATTTTTATTAGTTCTTAGTTCATTGTTTTGAGTGTTTCATGCAATCTTTAGTTTGGTTTTGACTGGATTTCCTTTTTGGCTTGGGGTTGCTAACTCAACGGTAGAGTACTCGGCTTTTAAGTGCGACTAGGATCTTTTACATATCTAGATGAAGCAAGGAATTCGTCCGTACCGTCGGTAGAGTTTGTACGACCACGACTGATCCTAAACGGGAATGACTGGAAAAAATAGCATGTCGTATCAATAAAGAATTCTGAAAAGCTTGGTCCTGATTTTAATTCTTGGAGCAAAAAATGAATTGAAAGTTGGGTCAGGTGAATAAATGGATAGAGCCTTTTGGCTCCAATTTTAGGGAAACAAAAAGCCGCGTGCTTATGTTCGTAATTTGAACGAATACCCGATCTAATTATACGTTAAAAATATATTAGTGCCTGCTACGGGAAAAGCTTATCTCATGAATGGATTATCCATTAAAAAAAATCCTAACTATTCTCCCTTTTAGAGTGGAGATGACTGTGTAAAAGAAGCCGTATATTGATAAAGATAAATATCCAGTTTCCAAAATCAAAAGAGCGATTAAGTTGAAAAAATAAAGGAGTTCTAAGAACCTTCTTCTCCTATAATTATAATGAATCCCCATTTTTTATATGGAAAAGATAGGATAGAGGGTCCGTTGATGAGTTTACCTATCTCCGGGGTATTTTTTTATTCCTCTAATACCTTGTTTTGACTGTATCGCACTATGAATCATTTGATAATCCACGAAATACATTATCTTTTATTCAAATAGAATTTCCGTTTAAAATGGAGGAAGTTAAAGGATATTTAGAATTTGCTAAGGCGCGTCAACATGACTTCCTATATCCCCTTATTTTTCAAGAGTATATTTCTTCATTTTCTCATGATCATAGATCCGTTTTGTTGGAAAATGTGGATTATGACAAAAAATTGAGTTTTCTGCTTCTTAAGCGTTTAATTAATCAAATGTATCAACAGAATCATTTTTATCTTTTTACTAATGGTTCTAACAAAAATTCATTTGTGGAGCACAACAAGAATTTTTATTTTCAAATGCTATCAGAAGCTTTTTCAATAATTATAGAAATTTTATTTTCTCTGCGACGAGAATCTTCCTTCGAACGGAAAGAAATAGTAAAATTTCAGAATTTACGCTCAATTCATTCCGTATTTCCTTTTTTAGAAGATCAATTTATACATTTAACTTCTGTGTCAGATATCGAAATAACCCTTCCCATCCATCTCGAAATATTTGTTCAAACCCTACGTTACTGGGTGAAAGATGCTTCTTCGGTACATTTAGTACGTTTCCTTTTTTATAAGTACGAGAATTGGAACAGCCTTATTACACTAAATAAACCCATTTCCCGTTTTTTAAAAAGGAATCCCAAAGCTTTGTTGTTTCTCTATAATTCGCATGTCTGTGAATCCGAATTAATCCTCGGTTTTTTTCGTAACCAATCGTTCCACTTACGATCAACATCTTTTGGAGTCTTTTTTGAGCGAACCCATTTCCATGGAAAAATAAAAAACCTTCTTGTAGAAGTTTTTTCTATTCAAACCAAGCTAGGATTGTTCAAAGATCCCTTTATTCAGTATGTTAGGTATCAAGGAAAAGTTTTTTGGGGCTCAAAAGGTACGCCTCTTCTGATGAGTAAATGGAAATATTACTTTATTAATTTTTTGCAATGTCAGTTTTACGTGTGGGTTCA